AAATTAGAAAATTCTAGGGTTGACGCGTAGACTTAAATAAAATTAGTAAAAGCAGATTTGATTCCATTTTTTTTTTCAATTTCAGATCTTTTTTGTCTAAAAATTCATCGGATGAGTCTTTTTAACTTTAACAAAAAAGGCCCGGCTGGGGACTGACCAGGCCAGGCTATTAAAATAAAAAAGATCTTTTACTTGTGTTTTGACGAGACAAAATAAAAAAAAGGATTCTCTATTTCTATTATTGTGGTTTTATTTATTTCTCTTTTGAGTTCGCGCCTTTTCTTTATCTAATCTTTATCGAAATTTTTGATATAAATAGAATTACTGAGAAAGTTCTATAAAAAAAGTTATATAATAGTAATATATATATATTATATATAAATAGGTGATAAATATATTTATATAATAAAAAAGAAATTATCTATATATAATAAAATATAGAAAATGAAAAAATATATATAATCTAAAGAATAATCTATAAAAAAAATAAAGCTTTTTAAGAATAAAGTGGAGAAGGTTCTTTTTCAAGCCTTTTTTTGTCTAATGAACCTAATAAGTATCCCTTTTCGATTAGGAGAGATGGCTGAGTGGACTAAAGCGTTGGATTGCTAATCCATTGTACGAGTTAATCGTACCGAGGGTTCGAATCCCTCTCTTTCCCTTTTTCCTTTTGATGATGTGTAATAGATAAAATCCTACTAAAATTCGAGCATTTCCACTAATTAAATAAAGCAATAAAAAAACCTTTCTTTTTTATTCTTCACGTCCCGGATTACGTCCTGGATCATTAGATAGGAATCCAAATATGAAGAGAGAAACAAAGAATATAACTACAGTGTATACAAAAAGTTTGAGAGTAAGCATTACACAATCTCCAAGATCTTACTAAAAAAAAAAAAGAGAATAGATTCTCTATTTTTATACCAAATATCTAATTTTGATACCAATAAATCAAGTGATTTTTTTTTCTCGAAAAAAAATAAAAAAAAGGGTTTCAGAACGTCATTTGTAATAAGATAATAGTCGAGGCTTTCATATTCAAACAGATTTGCATACCAACATCTAGATATTTTTTTTGGTGAACTCGAATCTAATTAGGTTCTTTCATTTAGGGAAAAGAGGATAAAATTTAGGAAATAGAATGATCCTGATTTAGTATGGCTACCAAAAAAATTGCATGTTTGAATTGAGAGTTCGCTCATACGTCACGATTTTTTTGAGCTTTTGAATTGTTGGAAGAATAAAAATCGTGAATTTTTTTAAGACAGTATTAAGAATTTCATCGAAAACTTACAGCGGCTTGCCAAACAAAGGCTAAGAGAAGAAAGAAAAGAGGTATTACGGGCATAACATCTACGATTGGATTTAAAAAGGCGTAGGCCTCCGGCAATTTGGCGACTAAAAAAGTGCTTGAAAAAAGGGCAGAATTCAAACAAATACAGATCAAATTAAATATATTAAGCATAACAAAAATTGGTGTTCTTGTGGATAATTTTATTTTGATTGAGTTATTAATATATTTTTTATATAAGGAAAAAATAAAAAAAGATAGTCTAAAAAGACTTTGTTGAACTTACTCAATCAAAAATCCTTTTATTCTCTTATGAGAATTAAAGAAATAATATTTTCATACAATATCTTAATTGAATTCTATGTAATGATCAATAAAGTAAGTTTGATTTGCTATCTACACGTGTCAAAACTCTAGCACCAATGTAATCTATATTTAATTTGGGCTTAAATTGAATTGACGAACAACCAAAAGCAATATTACTCTTTTAGTAGTCTTGAATAAAAATCGAAATGGGGCGTAGCCAAGCGGTAAGGCAACGGGTTTTGGTCCCGCTATTCGGAGGTTCGAATCCTTCCGTCCCAGAGTACCGGAATCAATCTTCTATTGCCTTTGTACACCATCTTTCTCTTTCTGTTTAAAAATCTAATAGTTTTGAAGAATAAAATATTGAAATGAAAAGAAGAAAAAACTTATTTTGCAGCATTTCAACCGAATTCAAAAAAATCTATTTGCTTTTTTAATTTGTGTGTGATGCGGGTAAGTAAGGTAGAACCATAGATTTTAAGAGTTTTAATAAAAAAAATCTATATTTATATATATAAATATAGATTTCTATTCAAATTTGAGATTTTACATATATACAATCTAATATGGGATTCGTTTGAATTCTGACTGAACCTTTTACGCGTAAATTCTCTATTCCATTCATAGAGAAAGAAAAAAGTATAGATTACGATATACTGACTGAACTATGACTATTCATGATTTCATACTTGAATCAATTACACAAACTAGAGGAATGTTATGGTAAAACTTCGTTTAAAACGATGTGGTAGAAAGCAACGTGCGACTTGAATTGAAGGACATGATCTGCTGTGGATTTTTTGATCCGCCACTTTTTATATAGGAATATAGGTGCTCTTGGCTCGACATTTTGTGTTCTATTTTACTAAAGTTCTACACTTTTTTGGAATATAAAAAAGAGTACAGGATGGAGCTCGAGGAGAATATAAAGTTTTTATTCCTTTCGCAGGAGTAAGGATCTAGGGTTAGTGCGAATCAATAAGTTGGAACAACTTCGTAAGTCTTTTTATTTTGATATTGAAAAAAAAAGCCCTTTCAAGCAATTTTACAATGGAAAAGGAAATTTTCTGAAAATTGTAAAATTCTTTGAATAAAAAGTATATCATGCGTGAATCAAGCGTTTATATGATTCTTTGATAGAAAGAAAAGAAATCATAAACAAAATAAGGGGCTTGTTGCTGCCCTTTTTTAATAAAACGATTCAAGATCACCGAAGTCATGTCTAAACCCAAAGATTCAAAGTAAGGATAAAGAATCCTGAAACAAGGAAATCCAGTTTTCAATTGTTTGAACAACTAGATTAGAATGAAGAATTCAAATTGATTCTAAAAAAACGAGACAAACAAAAAAAGGGTTAGAGACTACTCAATAAAAAAAGTACTTAAGGATTCTTTGTTGAGATATTTGAGAGTTATTTAACTTGAGTTATGAGAGTACGAATGTTACGAATGCTTTTTATGGAAAAAAATATTTAGGGTTTCAATACTGGCTAATTTATTTAATCTTTTTATTAATCTATTTAATATTTGAATTTTATACAGAGAGGTAACTTCTATTCATTGCATTTTTTTTTTCTCGAGCCGTACGAGGCCAAAACCTCTTATACGTTTCTAGGGGGGGGTATTATTCATATACATCTATCCCAATGAGCCGTTTATCGAATCGTTGCAATTGATGTTCGATCCCGAAGAGAAGGAAGAGATCTTCACAAGGTGGGTTTTTATGATCCGATAACAAATCAAACTTATTTAAATCTTCCTGCTATTCTCGATTTTCTTAAAAAAGGCGCTCAACCAACAAGAACAGTTCATGATATTTCAAAGAAGGCAGGGATTTTTACGGAATTAAGTCTTAATAAAACGAAATTGAATTAATGAAATATAAAAAAGAGGATGTGAAAGACTCGTATATAGCTTGGTATCAAATTTTATCTACTCTTTTCTTTCCTCCTCTTTCGCTCCCATTATATTTTTTGTGATTTATTCGAATTTCGATTTATTATTAGCTAAGGTACGAATACTAAAAAATACCCTGCTAACAACTACTATGTTTTATAATCATAAACAAATTTATGAAAACAATTTTGGATCTATATTATATAAATTCTAATTTTTGTATAAATACAAAATTTTACTGTATAGAAAATAATACTGTATATAAAATAATATATTAATTCTGAATAAAACAAATATATATATTAATATATTAGTTTATAAATATATATATTATTATATGAATAATTTATTCATTATTCATACACCAATTAAAGGCCATAAAAAATGGGTCTAAAAAAAGTATAAAAAGATTTGAGATTACCCTAACTGGCTTAGTTTTCATTCATTGTATGAACTAACAAACCAAGGGGTTAAGCTTTTTTATTTATTTTTTTTATTCTTTTCACTATATTAAAAATTAACAATCATATTGACAACAGTGTATGGACCAAATATAATTCTCTCATAGATAAATAGATTTATTTATCCCTGACGCACACATGACTGGATTTTGCTTTTTTTTTTTTTTCTTTATTCTGGTTGTATCTACATATTTGCAGTACTTTCTTTTTTTGTTTTTTGGGGGTTGCTAACTCAACGGTAGAGTACTCGGCTTTTAAGTGCGACTAGCATCTTTTACACATTTGTATGAAGAAAAGGATTCGTCCAGATCCGCGGTAGAGTTTGTAAGACCACGACTGATCCTGAAAGGAATGAATGGAAAAAATAGCATGTCGTATCAAGGGAGAATTCAAATAACATTTTTTTTTTTGCTTTCCTGATCGGTACAACCTTCGTTTTCGATGTCGAAAAAAAAAAAAAAAAAGAATTCCAATTTGGGTCAAGTGAATAAATATAAATGGATGGATAAAAAACCCAGTTTTCCTGATTCCAGGAAAAAAAAAAGAAACGAGCTTCCATTCGTAATTTGAAAAATTACCCGATCTAATTAAATGTTAAAAATAGATTAGTGCCTAATACGGGTATGGGAAGGAATTTTTTTCTTGCGTGTTATTATTTTTCATGAGTCCTAATTATTTTTTCCCTAGTCCGTTTGGGTTAGGTTGTAGATGGATGTGTAAAAGAAGCAGTATATTGATAAAAAAAAATATATATATATATATTTCCAAAATCAAAAGAGCGATTAGGTTAAAAAATAAAGGATTTCTAATCATCTTGTTTTGTTATTCTATAATATAACGAACAGAAACCTATTAAAGATAGAGAATCCGGTTAGCAGTCTACCTGTTTATGAGGTATCTATTGCTTTCGTAGTCTAATACCTTATTTTGACTGTATCGCACTATGTGTCATTTCAGAACTCAAGAAAATAACGACTTTACCTTCAGTTCAAATCGAATTTCAATCCAAATGGAGAAATTTCAAGGATATTTAGAGTTCGATGGGGC